AGAGAATTTTCTACTCAAATTAGAATTTGCAACATATATAAATGAAAAGGAATTGATAAACAATTCTCAGAAACAGAACAGGTTTACTACGTTATGGGATTTTGTATAGAATATCAAAACAAAACTGATTCAATTTCTACCAATTACATATTCCAATCTGCTTGAATACCAGAAAACCAAATGGATTCAGTATTTGATCTTTTCGCTGAGATAAAGAAATCAAAATCAGAAACAATATAGAGTAGGTTTTTTAGCACTTAACCTTAAATATTTAAAAATATTTAATATTTTGTTATTATGGATTCCATTGTTCAAAAAATTCTTTGTAGAGAAGAGAGACATTTTTACCTATTTTTTATTCAATCAAAATTTGAAGTGTGATAATTTACTGATAATTCCCTATAGGCAACATATATAAATACGATAGCCAATTGACTATCTGTGTAACAATTTACGTTCTGGGGTTTACATATACTAATAATTGTTGTTATAATTGAAATTGAGAAGAATTTTTTATTTAAAAGAATCAATACTGATTAGTTATATATCAATTTGTATTTTCTTATGTTATTAGGCAAACACAATTCGAAATTCAAATACAAGAATCATTCATGAATTCGCAGGCAGGAGTCACTAGTTAATGGTTCAAATTTGTCATAAATTTTAGCTTTTGTAACAGAAAATCCACATTTGTTTTTTCAATAGAAAAGCGGGGGAAAGTTTTTAGGCATTGTGTGTTTTGAGATACTATATAATCAATCGAAGGGGTGGATCAAATATAATTAAAAGGGGGAAAGGGATTTCTTTTATTTTAGAAAAGGTATTATCGGATTCGAGGTGCAAGTACAATAAACCAAGAAGTTTAGTAATCCACCCCAAAAAGGAAAAATTGTCACCTCTTAGGTTTATGTCTCGTTTTGGCGGCATGGCCGAGCGGTAAGGCGGGGGACTGCAAATCCCTTTTCCCCAGTTCAAATCTGGGTGTCGCCTGATCAACAAAAGAATCGAAATCTCTTATTCGGTTCTGCTGATATAACTCGCCGAACTATTCCCCAGCAGAAGCAGAAGCAGAAGAAAGGGACTGTTGCTACTTGGTTGATTTTAAACACCTGTTGGGGGGGTTTTCTAAAAGATTGTAAATCGTTGTATCGAGGATTTAAGGAAAGATTATAATGGTCGAAGGGCTATCAAGACTTCCCGATCCCTTCTACTACTAATACTAATGATTGGGTCTTAAATTCCATTGGATAGCCGGCGGGTAGGACAGCGAATCGAATTAAATTAGTAATTGTGGACAAGGGCGGAAGATCTTTTAGATACTGTATATACATATACAGACTCGCGAAAATCTCTGAGTGTTCGGACATTCAATCAATATTAGAGTGGATAGAAAATTGACTTTTTTTATAGAATTTATAGAAAAAGTGCAAAAAGAAATAATTTTTGGGGTCCAACCCCCCGCCAAGAATATAATATACTGTCTCCCGACTATTTTACATAGATAGCGATCTATCTATTTATGCTTTTTACTTATAAAGGTCAACAAAAAAAGAATGGGCCTTAGTATTCTTACATGTTCCATTAGTAACATTCCCTTGCGGTGTCATTGCGTATTTTACTTGTGTTTAGTCTTTCCCGATTAGAAATCATCGAGGCATTTTTTAGAAGTGGATTTAGTGAATTGGTTCATCAACAGTCTTCGGTCAGAATCCCTTTTTGACTCTGCACCATTGATTCCACTATTATTAGTGAGCAATAATGGAATAATTCTATCATAGAGATAGGGGACATAATTCACATGGATATAGTAAGTCTCGCTTGGGCTGCTTTAATGGTAGTCTTTACATTTTCCCTTTCACTCGTAGTATGGGGAAGAAGTGGTCTCTAGAAGCACTACTAATTGAGTTGAGGAATCAAACTGTATTAATTGTTTTATAAATCGTTCTGCAACGCATTTTGAACTATTTAAAATAAAGATCTCTTCATTTTCAAATTTCATTGGATTCTAGTGGAGGAATGTATTCTATAAGAGTAAAACGATTCTTTCAGATTGATCGGAACAAATAGATGTATCAAAGAAATAGAATTGGGCCCTATGTCAATTCCATATATAAAATTAATATCGACACTATATATTTACATATATGAAGATAATATGGTAGATTGATCTATATTAAGCCTCTAGCTTTATTATAAAGTACAACTTTATACACTACAATAACACTAATTGTACAGTACGGTAAGAAAGAACTCGATGAATCTTTCTTACCATACTATCGGATCTCGTAGAATACTGCCGATTATAGCCCGTCCATTTCATTTATTCATTTAAGACGCAAAATTGGAATCCCTTTCATTTGATTTTTTCAACCATTGATAAGATCAAGTTTCATTCAAATTAATTATTTTGACTGACTGTTTTTACGTAAATGATAAGTAGAAAGGCAGTAGGAACTAAAATGAACAGTGCAGTAGCAATAAATGCAAGAATATTTACTTCCATAATCTCATCGTTTTTTTACTTCACAATAACTCGGGATTTAATCCCCTAGAGATAATCAATCTTGCGCCTGTAAATTCAATGAATTACCCATCGACCATATTCAATCGGATCAATATCATGAATAACAATATCTAAGCTATCAAATCAATTCGTCGTCGAAAATTGAAAAGTATAACATAGGGAGATCTTTTATCCATACCGAATCCAAAATAGGATTCCCCGCCCAATCAAAAATTCCTTTTTTTAGCATTATATAGGATTCTTTTCTGTTGTTCATTTTCTATAACCTATCTTACGTCTCCCTTGTACAATCATCAAATGAAGTATCATCTCACCACCCACCCCTTTCCATTAGTTACAAACCCCCAACAAATAAGACAAGCAAAGCGTAAAAAGATAAGCTCTAAACGCCGTTTTTTTTTTTATGATCTAATTTTATCTGGAAGACAAAGAAGTGTGATAAAGCTGAATCTCGGGAAAAAAGAGGGAATATTCCATCAAATTCACTATTTTAGTTATTTTCATTTTAGTTTCTGGTTTGTTCTTTCTTCGACAGGACCCTGAAAAAAAAAAAATAGAAAAAAATAGTAAGGAAAAATGATTCATTCCCTTGCGAAAAGGGGGAAGGAGTTCCTTGATTAATCTTTATCTTTCTTTTAACCTCGGTTATTAGTCCTGGGACACATATATCAAAAGCTCAGTGTCCAATTTTAATAAAATTTGTTTTTTAACTTCACATTTAGTAATTGAGGTTCCATAAACAAAAACAGAGCCAGAAGGGGATATTTTGTTAAATTAATTTTGTATTATACAAGAAACGAATTCCATCTGTGGATATGCGCCCGAGAAAGATATCGGACCTTGTTCCATTACATGAATGGGGATCAATCCAAAAAGAAGACTCAGTATCTCTTGGAATACTTACTATAATAATGCTACCAACCAAAAATTGTACTAATCTACATACGTCTTTCTCCTATCAATCAGTCCTCGTTGAAGTAATGAACATTGCTATTTGTTTGATTAGAAATGCGAAACGAAAAAAAAAAAAAAGAATCCCCTTGGGAATGAAATGCTGCCCCATGTCCCCTCTTTCACAGAAAGAGGAGAGGCAGATTGGTGTACTTATTGAATTCGTCGGGACTGACGGGGCTCGAACCCGCAGCTTCCGCCTTGACAGGGCGGTGCTCTGACCAATTGAACTACAATCCCGGGGAAATAAGGGATCTAGCAGAAAATTTGATTCTTTTTTATTCCCCCGTATCAGGTATTTCTGAAGAAGAAGGGGGTTCTACCATCTCATGGTAGATTGGTGAATTGTTGGGCCGAGCTGGATTTGAACCAGCGTAGACATATTGCCAACGAATTTACAGTCCGTCCCCATTAACCGCTCGGGCATCGACCCAGGAAGAATCAATTTTAGGCGTATTGGTAATCCCTGACCAACTTCTTTTCGTAGTACCCTACCCCCAGGGGAAGTCGAATCCCCGTTGCCTCCTTGAAAGAGAGATGTCCTGAGCCACTAGACGATGGGGGCATACTTGCTCAACCGCTATCATACCAATTATATGAACAATTTTTGAAATTGTCAATATAATTGGTATGATTAGATCCGAAGTATCCTTCAGTTTTTCACGATTTCATATAAATTTTGGATTCGTCATTCATATTCATGAATCATTCATTAGATTCTCCATTTTATTTGTATATAGAAATCTATATTATATTAATTATATTCATATTAATATTTATTAATATTTAATTAATAATAAAATAAAGACAAAAATTGCAATAATACGAAAGAAAACTAGGATTCTTTCGGGGAGTAATTAGTCCGTCAGAAAAGAAAAAGAAAGGGGGTGAAATTCCATTTCTTACGCTCTCATTGTTAAGATGAGATATCCCTATCGCTATTTCACATTAAGCTAGGAAATTAACAAACGATAAATCTGGGAATGGGGGATCAAGAAGTTATTGAAAATTATTTTTTATCTAAGAATGCAGTTCAGGGACAAGTAGAATCTATTTATCATACGATTCAATAAAATATCTTGAATCTATGTGGAATTGGTAGGTGTACATGTATCAATCAAGTTAATTTCGTTCTGATGGGGATTCGTTCAATAAAAGAAAAGCAATTAAACAAAGTCGGTTTTGAAACAAAATTCCTTGCATTTTACCCTAGGCTTGCTAGTTAAGAATAAGCCACTAGCCGCTATGAGTTTACTGTATGTACTTATTTATATAGACTTTGGTATATAATATATATTTAGGTATATAATATATTTATCTAGATATAATATTTTACCCACATAGTATAGTGACCCATTTACGAATTAAATCAAACAGGCCCCTTTAACTCAGTGGTAGAGTAACGCCATGGTAAGGCGTAAGTCGTCGGTTCAAATCCGATAGGGGGCTTTGGCTTTTTTTATAAAACTACAAAAACTACAGTAGTAGTATTCATATTTGAAGGAAGAATAGAGATATTTTTAAG